TTGTTAGCCATGGGGGAGAGTGACTAGTCCCAGGCAGTGACGAAAGCAGACCTTAGCATAGACCGGAGTCGCGCCATAGAGGAGACCAACCATGGACAATAGACCTACGCGCTAGTGAGCAGTGACCAAAAGAGATTAATGAAAAGCGAAGAGGCCAGGAGGTGGCACCTTGACTTTTGACATGCCAGTTGCGAAGCTCGTTCAGAAGCAGAGGATCGACTAGACTAATAAGGAAAAGGGGGCTATAACTGACATAAAGATCAAAAGCATGGAAGGCTATTCCAGAGCAGAGTCCAAGTCTCATTTCATTTTGAATAAAAAAGCTCCTAAACAGGTTCTACAACGAGTTCATAACAGAGATCAGATAGCAGAGCGGTCAGGGAAGTTGGTTTGCGACAATCAGAAATGGAAGTTGCATGCTCGTCGGCCACCATCACTGGAACAATCGAAAGAGGAATCGGCGTATTGGCTCTATACGCATAGCCTGCTTCTCCACGACCTGATCTCCACTATGGAATTGCCTGTCCCTGACCCCCGAAAAATCGATACATATTCACATAGATTCGATTTTGCATATGTCGATCTTTAAATAGATGCAGCATATGCCGACTCTTTTTGACCATATATATCTATTTAATATATAAATATGAAGGAAGCACCTTGTCTTGTTAAGAACCCCAACCTCTTCCCCTCCATTTGATCGGTCCGGGTCTACTTAACTAAAGGTACTTGCAGATGATCGAACGGACCAAGCACGATAGCGACGCGAACCATGGGCGAAAGTAGGCTCTGCTGAAAGAGAAAGATGAGGGGAACTGCTTGTCAGACAACGAGGTAGTGAGCATAGATAGGACAAGACGAGCTTACCAGAGTCAAAAAGTTCGGACAGAAAGCTCTAACGACGGAGAAGCCAACTAAATGACTCCTAGTTCATATAGATCTAACAAGCCAACCTACTCGTCGATAGACGAATCCAAGCGTTCGAGTTATAGAGCTTCACTTTCTCCTTTTAGCTAAGGGCGGCAATGAAAATTGTAGAAGAAAATCACGGACACTGGAAAGGGCCTCCGTCAGCGGCTAAAGCTAAAGTAGAACACAAACGGACTACGCGAAGAACCGGTACTTGAAGAAGCATAGACACTCGCCGACCTAGAAGTTGTCCTTTCAGATGTCCTCAGTGTCCTCCCGGCATCTCATTCGCATCCGTTGCTGTTGATGATTCATATAGTGGTGATTCAATACCTTTCTCACTCGAAAAGCTAATCACGTACTTTCAGGGTCCTTGCGGCTGAGAGAGGCATGGGTGCAGCAGACCATAAAGCTTAGTCGACCGAGTAGATCCGATTGCTTTCTGATACATAAAAGCTCTGCTAGAGTTGAGGATTCGATTACAGGCAGTTTCGAAGGGACAGCTTCGAGAGTAGGAGAGCGAGAAGACGAAAGAGGTAGGTAACAAGCGAACGCTACTACTACTAAGATCTGCGATTGTGGAGTGTCGAATGGACGGACATAGAGACGCTTGCTTCCCGGTTCCTGCTTTCAGGCTTGAGAAGAGAAGGTTTGGGGAATGGGAGGAGGACGAAACTAATAACCCAGTGAAAGTTGTACAAGTGAGCCAAGGATTCTGAAACCGTCAGTTCCAAGAGAGTACGCGAGCGGAACGAGCCACGTAGATAGAAGTGGGCGAGACGACGCAATATCGATCTTTTGTTATGTTAAGAATGTTTCCAAGTCTCTTTTTGTGAAGACCCTTGTCTACTCTTTACAGATCTTTGTTTTGATTATCCACCGGCACTCGCAAAGAGGCAAAGGAAGGAACCGCTGTACTCGTCACAGCCGAAAGCTTGCTTGAAAGACGGAACCTGCGAAAAAGAGTTTAAAAACGAAACTAGCTACCGTAACTGCACTCCCGGTTTAGTCTTTCTGATCTCCTTCCCCGAAAGCTACATTGGCCTGTTCCTCGAGTGTGGGTATTCAGTATTCGGAAAGATGGGTGTTTTGGCTCGCAATAAAGCTAGGGTCCTGATCGAGCAAGACGTAGTCCTATCTATCTACCTCTCCAGACACAATATCTTGAGTACCTATGATGGTGACTACATCTGCTGGCATGTGATGTTTGGACATAGAATCGAGTCCTTGTGAATGGGCAGAGCCAGGTGCTCTTATTTTACGACGGTAGGGACGATTGCTTCCATTACTGACCAGAAAGACACCAAATTCTCCTTTAGGTGCTTCAACTGCGGTATAGGTAGAAGGAGCTGGTACGGAAAAACCTTCTGTATAAGGTTCGAAATGGTGAATTGAGGTAGAGTAGACCGATGATCCTGTAGTCATTTGGCCGGCTATTGAAAGAAAAAGCTTGCATCTGCTCCCCCTAAACTATAACCGGTCCCATCTCTCTCCAGACCTAACGTGGTAGTTTCCCATCATAGGGCTTTCTATCTATAGATTGAGCCATTACCAAGGATCCCATTCGTTCAGAAGTCAGTTGACTGCTTCT